ATGGCAACTAAAACAGCACAATTAAACCCTTTTTATAAATTTATAACTCGTTGACTTTTTTCAACTAATCACAAAGACATTGGAACTTTATATTTAATTTTTGGTGCAATATCAGGTGTCGCTGGAACCGCATTGTCTTTGTATATTCGAATTACGTTAGCTCAGCCAAATAGTAGTTTTTTAGAATACAATCATCATTTATACAATGTTATTGTTACAGGCCATGCTATACTTATGATTTTTTTCATGGTGATGCCAACACTAATTGGAGGATTTGGCAACTGGTTTGTTCCGTTAATGATTGGTGCGCCAGATATGGCTTTCCCACGAATGAATAACATTAGTTTTTGATTATTACCCCCTTCATTATTGTTACTATTTGCGTCAATGTTAACTGAGGCAGGTGTAGGTACAGGATGAACCGTCTACCCACCTTTATCAAGTGCAACAGCTCACTCTGGGGGTTCAGTAGATTTAGCAATATTTAGTTTACACTTATCAGGTGCGTCTTCTATTTTAGGTGCTATTAACTTCATTTGTACTATTTTTAATATGCGAGTAAAAAGTTTATCTTTTCATAATCTTCCTCTATTCGTATGATCTGTTTTAATAACAGCGTTTTTACTGTTATTATCTTTGCCTGTTTTAGCTGGAGCAATCACAATGTTATTAACAGACAGAAATTTTAACACTACTTTTTTTGACCCAGCTGGTGGAGGTGATCCCGTATTATTTCAACATCTTTTCTGGTTTTTTGGTCACCCAGAAGTTTACATTTTGATTTTACCTGGTTTTGGTATTATTAGCCATATCGTTGTTAGTACAGCAAAAAAACCTATTTTTGGTTATCTTGGAATGGTTTATGCAATGTTTTCTATTGGTGTTTTAGGGTTTATAGTATGAGCTCATCATATGTTTACTGTTGGTCTAGATATAGATACTAGAGCTTATTTTACCGCAGCAACCATGATTATTGCAATTCCAACAGGAATTAAAATATTTAGCTGACTTGCTACTCTATGAGGCGGTTCTATTGATTTAAGAACGCCAGGTCTTTTTGCAATTGGTTTTATTTTTTTATTTACTGTAGGTGGCGTGACTGGCGTTGTTCTTGCTAACTCTGGTATAGATATAGCATTGCACGATACTTATTACGTGGTTGCACACTTTCACTACGTATTATCCATGGGAGCAGTTTTTTCTATGCTTGGAGGTCTTTATTTTTGATTTGAAAAACTTACTGGCGTTCGGTATTCAGAAATACTAGGAAAAATCCATTTTTGAAGTTTTTTTGTTGGAGTGAATTTAACTTTTTTCCCAATGCATTTTTTAGGTGTTGCAGGTATGCCAAGACGAATTCCTGATTACCCCGATGCGTATTTTACATTCAATAAAATTGCTTCTTGAGGTTCTTATATTTCTGCAATATCCTCGTTATTTTTTTTTTATGTAGTATTTGAAGCTTTTTCATCTAACAAAGTTAACAAAAAAAATTATTAAGAATTTTTAATCCAAGTTTTATTTTTTTTTCAAATTGATAAGAATATGATTTTTATAACACAATGTGATAGTCCAGCGCTTTGGCAAACTTATTTACCTGACCCTGCTAGTATTACTATGGAAGGTATTTTAATTTTTAACAAGCATTTATTATTTTTGTTAACAGTAATTGTTTTATTTGTTGGTTGATTATTATTTTACACTATATATTATTTTATAGAATATAACAATAAATTTAGCTCAAAATTTGTTCATTCTAAAGAACTAGAAATTGTTTGGACTTCTATACCAGCTTTAATACTTTTAATACTATCTACTCCTTCATTCACATTATTATATGCGATGGATGAAATTTCGGAGCCAGAGTTAACTTTAAAAGTTTTAGGCCATCAATGGTTTTGAAGTTATGAAATTTCTGAGTTTAACTCTTGTCAAAAACAAGATCAAAGTTTAAAATATGTTTGTTATATGATGGTTTTGGATGGATTACCTACTACTAAACAAGGGTATTTTAGGCTATTAGAAACTAATAAAAGAGTTATATTACCTACAAATACACATTTACGACTTTTAGTTAGTGCAGCTGATGTACTACACAGTTGAACAATACCATCATTTGGTTTAAAAGTAGATGCGTGTCCAGGTCGATTGAACCAAGTAAATTTATTTATTAAACGTATAGGCGTTTTTTTTGGTCAGTGCAGTGAAATTTGTGGTGTGAATCATGGTTTTATGCCTATTGTTATTGTTTCTTTACCAACAACTCAATTCCATCATTATATAATGACCAAACTAGAATTAAATTAGGTTTATATTATTTAAGATTTGTTGCTAGCCTGTTATTTTTAATAGTATTTTTTTGCATTTTATATTTGTCAGGTTAAACTCCTGTTACTTTTTATGTATTTTAATTTGAATTTTTCTTTTAAACTAACTAGAAAATTTTATTCAACAGAGAGAACTGTATTTCCTTTTTGTTCAAAGGCATTTGTAACATATGAAAAATAAAATTCGTTTTAAATATTTAAAAACTAAACATAGTTGGCATTTAGTAGATCCTAGCCCTTGGCCGTTACTCGCATCTTTAGGTGCATTTTTTATGACTTCAGGTACTGTATTGTACATGAACAAGTTTTTAGGAGGAGGTCAGTTAGCTTTAATTGGTTTTTTTGTTCTTTTGTATGTTATGTATACTTGATGACGGGACATCGTAAGAGAAGCAACATTTGAAGAGCAACATACAGTATCTGTTCAACGAGGCTTACGATTAGGAATGATCTTGTTTATTGTTTCGGAAGTGATGTTCTTTTTTGCATTTTTTTGAGCTTTCTTTCATTCAAGTTTATCACCAACTTATAATTTAGGAGGTGTTTGGCCACCAGAAGCAATACAAACAATTCAGACTTCAGGAATCCCTTTAACTAACACATTTTTTCTTTTAAGTTCTGGCGCCACAGTTACTTGAGCGCATCATGCTATTATAGTAAGAGCGAAAAAACAAGCAATTGTTGGGTTGTTATTCACAATATTTTTGGCAACAATTTTTACTTTGTTACAAGGAATGGAATATGTAGAAGCACCATTTAATATCAATGACAGTGTTTTTGGTTCATGTTTTTATATGGCTACTGGTTTTCATGGTTTCCATGTATTTATTGGTACTTGTTGTTTAATAGTGTCTCTTTTGCGGATTGTTTATAATCATTTTACGTCAACACATCATTTTGGTTTTGAGTCTGCAGCTTGGTACTGACATTTTGTAGATGTGGTTTGGTTATTTTTGTTTATTACTGTTTATTGGTGAGGAGGTATTCATTAATATATAAAAATTTTAGTTTTCTATAAATTTTTGTATTAGACTGTTTAAAATTTAGATATTTTAGACAACGTTTAAGGAAAATAGTTCAGCTGGTAGAACAGTGGTTTTCAAAACCAAAGGTCAAGGGTTCAGATCCCTTTTTTCCTGAAATATTAAATAGCAATATACGTGATAAAGTAATATTTTAATATAAAACATAAATAAAAAAAAATTTTTTTTTGTTTGCCTGCTCTACAAAAAGACTCAAGTAAAAAAGGTTCATGGGTAATAAGTTACAAGGAATTCGGTCAAAATCGGTATCAGTACCCAAGTAATTGTGATAATTATATTTACTTTTATAAAAAGTATAATTACACAACAGGAGACCTTAATAATATTTATAGGTGTAAAAAGATTTCTTGTAGAGGTAAAAATTTTTTAAAAACCCTCGACAACTAAATAATCATCATTCCATTAAATTTAAAGACTATTAGGTGGATTGGTACTTATATTTAAGGTTTGTTGTTAAATCGTTAATCTCAATGCTATTTTTTACAACTTATATTTGTCAGGTTATACTCCTGTTACTTTTTTCTATGTTTTTTATAGTTTATTAAAAATTGTGCAAAACGAACAAAAAATTCAATTATTTAAAAACACCAGTTTTTATTCTCAAGAGTAAGTTAATTTTTTAGAATATTTTAATCATATATTTATAGAACGCGATTATAAACTATCTAATTTTGATCAAGAATATATTATAAGCAATATTTTGAGAGATCCGGATTTGCTAAACGGGTTGGATCACCTACAAACTAAAGGAATCTTATACCCTAATGGTAAGACAGGGGTATTTTTATTAAAAGATATTGGAGAAAAACATTTATTGATGGACGTATGTAATTTATATGCTCTTTTTATTGGTAATACACACCAAGTTACAGTAAGTAGTGCTATAAATTTTGATGCAGCCGCTTAAACTATCACGGAAATTGAAAAAGAACTGCGGTCTACGAAAGCTGAAGCAGCAATGCTTGAGGCTATAGCAGATAATTTTAGGGCAGATGAGTCTAATGAGGATTGATTTAACAATAGTGGTTCAAACAACTTTAAAAAAGAGATTCACAAGTTGTTTGATATTGAATCAAATAATCCGGGTACCAGTTTACTACATGATTGCCCGCTTGATAATTTGTTAAAAAAATTTGTTTGTCATTTTTTTAACTTTATAAATAATTGAGGGTTGTGAATAGAAAACTGTTGACTATCAATATTTTCTGGATTTTTGAAAATCCTCATCCATACAAATACTAACTGGTACTGTTGTATTACAATAGTAAAAATTGTTTTTTCGTTCAAACGGATTTTTAAAAAGTTTAAGCAAAGTTAATTTATTGTTTGTTTGTTGATAATATTTTTTTATTCTGTAAAATTAATGTCAAGGAAGAGCAATTGGTTTGCTCGCTAGGCTCATGTTCTAGAGGTTGTAAGTTCAAATCTTACCTTTGACAGTTATTCTTTGAAAAATAGTTGAAACCTATTTTAAATATATGAATTCAAGCTATGACCTGATACCTAGTATTTTTGGCAAATTTGCAAATTTAAAATATTCAAACGAATACAGAAATTCAAATTTTATGTCTTCTTTTGTTATTAAAACATTAAGATGGGGTAAAAATTATTTATTATCGATTGTGGATAGTCATTTAATACACTATCCAAGTCCATTAAATTTGACATATGCTTGAAGTTTTGGGTCTTCAGCAGGAATTTGTTTAGTTATTCAGCTTTTGTCTGGAATTTTTTTGGCTATGCATTATACACCACACATTGATCTTGCTTTTAGTAGTGTTGAACATATTATGCGAGACGTAAACAATGGTTGGTTAATTCGATATATTCACGCGAATGGCGCTTCAATGTTTTTCATTGTTGTGTATTGTCATATTTTTCGTGGACTATACTACGGTTCTTATATGCAACCAAGACAGTTACTTTGATGCTCAGGCGTTCTTATCTTTATTTTAATGATGGGAACAGCATTTATGGGTTATGTTCTTCCTTGAGGTCAAATGAGTTTTTGAGGTGCTACAGTTATTACAAGTTTAGTAACGGCAGTCCCAGTTGTAGGACAATCTATAGTTGATTGACTTTGAGGAGGATTCACCGTAAATAATGCGACTTTAAATAGATTTTTTAGTTTACACTTTTTCTTGCCATTTATAATTGCTGCTTTAACTCTTATTCATTTAGCGCTTTTACATAAAGATGGGTCAAACAACCCATTAGGTGTAGATAGTACCGGTGACAAAATCCCATTTTATCCTTATTATGTAATAAAAGATTTGTTTGCTTTTTTTTGTTTTTTAACCTTTTTTGGGGTTTTTGTTTTTTATTTTCCAAACGCATTAGGCCACCCAGATAATTATATACCTGCAGATCCTATGCAAACACCAGCCCACATTGTTCCTGAATGGTATTTTTTACCGTTTTATGCAATTTTAAGATCTATTCCTGATAAACTTGGAGGTGTAGCTGCAATGGGGGGTGCTCTTATTATTTTGTTTTTAATTCCATTTACAAATACATCTGAGGTTAGAAGTACCACTTTCAGGCCCATTTTTAAAATTTTTTATTGGCTACTTGTTGCTGATTTCTTATTATTGGGCTGAATTGGCCAAAAACCTGTTAAAGATGTTTTTGTTTGAGTAGGTCAAGTTGCAACAGTGTTTTATTTTCTATTTTTTGTTGTTTTAATTCCTGTAATAGGTATTATTGAAGCTAAACTAGCTTCTTACAAAAAACTATAGTATGTCAGGCCAGGTCGATTTCCCAATTTGTTTTTATTTAAATTGATAAAATATAAATGACATTAAAAAAAAAAAATTTGTTGAAAAAAATAAAAAATTTTACTATTAATTTTGGGCCGCAGCATCCAGCAGCTCATGGTGTTTTACGATTGGTATTAGAACTTAACGGAGAAATAGTAAGTCGAGCAGACCCTCATATAGGTTTGTTGCACAGGGGTACAGAAAAATTAATCGAATATAAAAACTATGTTCAAGCATTACCATATTTTGATCGTCTAGATTATGTTTCTATGATGGCACAAGAGCATAGTTATTGTTTAGCGATCGAAAAACTTTTTAACTGTAAAATTCCAAAACGTGCTCAATATGTTAGAGTACTTTTTGCTGAAATTACTCGTATTTTAAACCATTTATTAGCTGTCGGGTGTCACGCAATGGATGTTGGTGCAATGACTCCTTTCCTATGAGCTTTCGAAGAAAGAGAAAAACTAATGGAGTTTTATGAAAGAGTTTCAGGTGCACGAATGCATGCAGCGTATTTCAGACCTGGTGGATTACAAGTTGACATTCCAAAAGGGTTGTTAGACGATATTTATATGTTTACTGAGCAATTTACTTTACGGTTAATTGAAATGGAAGATATGTTAACAGAAAATAGAATTTGAAAGCAACGACTAGTTGATATTGGTGTGGTAACTGCAGATGACGCATGTCAGTGGGGTTTTAGTGGTGTTATGTTACGTGGTTCCGGCGTTTATTGAGATTTACGTAAAAGTCAGCCCTATGAAATTTATGACACACTTAAATTTGAAATTCCTGTTGGGACTAACGGTGACTGTTATGACCGTTATTTAATTAGAGTCTTTGAAATGAAAGAATCATTAAAAATAATTGAACAATGTTTAAACTCAATGCCACTAGGTTACATTAAAACAAATGATTTCAAAATTTCACCCCCAACTAGAAGTGATATGAAACAATCCATGGAAGCATTAATTCATCATTTTAAAATGTACACTCAAGGCGTTATAATACCTAATAGTGAAACTTATATTGGAACAGAGGCACCAAAAGGAGAGTTTGGGGTTTATTTAATATCTGATGGTACAAATAGACCTTATAGGTGTAAAATTAAAGCTCCTGGATTTAACCATTTACAAGCTTTGGATTTTATGTCAAAAGGGCACCTAATTGCTGACGTTGTTACAATTATAGGAACTCAAGATATTGTATTTGGAGAAGTTGATCGATAAAATTATCAGAATGTATACTAACGTAAAAGCTTTAAAAACTTTGCAAATTTTTTCAAATGGTTCTATTTATATTGAGTCTTCACCTTATTTAAGAACTTACAAAAAATACAACTTTTTAAAAAAAAATTTGTTTGTTAATTCTTTAAAAAAGAACCACCTTGCTTTAACTAAATCTAATTTTTTCTACACAAAATATCGAAATCAAATTATTAAAAATTTAATAAATGAACTCACAGTTAATTGTAAAAAATATTAAAAATCTAGTTAAATTATGCCCTATAGAAAAAATTCAACTTTATGATCAAGAATTAGTACTAGTTGTAAAATCACAACTATTATACGATATTTTACTATTTTTTAAGTACCATATATCGTATCAATTTAATATTTTGACTTGCATCACCGGTGTAGATTACCCTAATAACAAGTATAGGTTTAAATTAGTTTATGATTTATTAAGCATTCGTTATAATATTCGCCTTAGAATTAAAACATTTACTCATGAATTGATTGGAGTCGACTCTTGTGATCAGTTATATTTTACAGCTGGTTGATATGAGTGTGAAATTTGAGATATGTACGGTGTTTTTTTTAAGAATCATTCAAATTTAAAACGAATTTTGACTGATTACGGTTTTGAAGGTCACCCACTTCGAAAAGATTTTCCATTAAGTGGTTTTGTTGAAATGAAATACAACGAAACAGAAAAAAGAGTAATAAATGAGTCTATAGAGTTATGTCAAGAATATCGCACATTTAAGTTTTTATCTCCTTGATAACTATTTTAGACATTTATGAAGAAACAAACTCAAAAAGATAAGCAAATTAGAAAACTTTTTAACAAACAAGAGTTAAACTATGTTATTTTAAAAAGTATAGTTAAAAATGAAAATTTATCTTTAATTACAAAATGAAATGCAATATTAAAGTTATCAAATTTGTCAGGAAGTCACAACAAAACTAAGTTTGTTAGCAGATGTATTTTAACGAATTCTAAGGCTAAATTTGTCAGAACTTTTAAAAAATTTTCAAGATTAAGTTTATTACGGCTAGCAAGGTCTGGTGAAATTTCTGGATTAAAAAAAGCGTCTTGATAAAAAATAAACTAAAAATGATTCCATCTATTTTTCCTTCAAAAAGTTTTCCCTGTTTGAATCAACTATTAATTTGCAGTGACTATTTCCATTTGAATGCTTCATTGTTTTATAACGAATATAGTGTTATTTTGACTTTTTTATTTGTTGCTACTGTGTTGTCCGTTGTTATAGTATTATTTTCATATATTTTAGCTGTTCAAAACCCAGAAACTGAAAAGCTATCTACTTATGAGTGTGGATTCGAACCATATGAAGACGCACGACATACTTTCGATGTTAAATTTTACTTAGTTGCTATATTGTTTATTGTTTTTGATATTGAAACTATGTTTTTAATTCCTTGGACCAATGTACTAGGGCAATTAGATCTTGTTGGGTTTTGATCCATGATTGATTTTATGTTTGAATTAGGCATTGGGTATGTTTATATCTATTGTATAGGTGCATTAGACATACATTAATTTTTTATTTTTTTTATATCATAAGAAAGGTGACTGAGAGGTTTAAAGTGAAGATCTGCTAAATCTTTGTATAATTTTTATTATGCCGTGGGTTCGAATCCCATCCTTTCTTCAAATTTTTACAGTATTTTTATTTTTGTCTTACTGGAATATAGCCAAGTTGGTAAGGCCTTCGTTTTTGGTACGAATATTCAAAGGTTCAAATCCTTTTATTCCAACAAAAAATTTGTTTATAAATATTTTAGTCTTCATCGTCTAGTGGTTAGGACCTCGCCCTTTCACGGCGATAGCACGGGTTCAAATCCCGTTGAAGATATTAAATAAACCCGACAAAACAAAGAAAATAGTATTATTACGCATTTACAGTGCTTTAAAATTTAAAGTTTGTATTGTTTAAACGAGATAGTTTTGAACATTGTATCATTGTAGATGAATATTTACTGTTGATATCTTTACCGTCTATATAGAAATCGTTTAATCACAGCTTAAGTTGTGATTTAAAAAGCTTTCTTTGTGCAGGTTTGAATTTAAGATTTTTTAAATGAAACCCTGTAATTTTTTTTAAAAATTGAAACGCTAAGTTGTTTAGATTGGAAATAGCGTAATGTTGTAATCCAATATAATTTTTAAATTGATGAATATTTTTGGAGTTATACACAATTTTGTTATTTTTCAAAAAATTTGTAAGAAATAATATTTTTTTAGAATAAGAAAAGATCTTTCTTATAATTTGTCAATCACTTTTTGCTTGACCCAACGGCGTAATTATTTTAACGACCTTGTTAATATTTCCTTCAGTGTTTATATATGTCCCTGAATTTTCAAAAAATACAGTGTTAGGTAGATGAAGATGGTTAGTTGCATCAAAGCTTTTTTTCAATTTCGCTAACTGTGTCACTTCTAAGTTACTATCTTGTGTTATCAATAATTTATTTTTGTGTTTATAATTCTGAAAAAAGTTTAGCAATTTTAAATTTAACAATTTTTTAATATTAGACGTTGAAAATGAGCTGTTTATAAAATAAATTCCTGCAGAATTTCTAAAATCTTTATTTTTTATTGTTTTTATACTGTTAAAATTAGCAAACCCAACGTCGTTTAAAGTGGGGCTTAGAATATTTAATTGACTTTGACACTTGAATTGTGAGTATAAGTTTATATGTTTTGTTAAAGACTTTATCATGTTTGATAAACCATAAGCATCCTCTCTTTTAAACATTTCTACATTAGAAATTAATATAGGGTTTGATGAATTTATAAACTCTTGACAAAATAAATTATTGCCTTCTACGAGAGATTTCAAAATTTGAATATTACTACTAAGTGTAACACTAGAAAATGTTAAATTAAATAAAGAACCAATATTAATTATGTTAAAATTTCCTTTTAAGTAACGTGATTTAAGTTTTAAATTTAATTTAGAGCCTTCATAACGAGGATTTACCCCTAATAATATGCAGGTATCTGATGTTATGAGTTTATTTTCGTCTAAATTTGAATTTAATAAATAACTTTCTTCTAAGTCACTATTTAAATTACTAGATTCAGACTGTCTAAGTTTAAAAAATGAATGTTTACGCGTTAAAACATACAGCAAGTTTAAAACCTCAATACTAATATTTTTATTTAAACAGATTGTTATATTGCATGGGTAAAAATAATGTTTTAACAAATGATTTTGAAAATAAAGTGTGCAGAAAAATTCTTTAAATAATTTTTGTCACGATAAATTCAGAAACGATTCTTTTTGATTGTTGTTCAGAAAACTGTAAATTATTCTTTCAGGAGAAAACATACCGTCAAATGAAAATCTAGTTTTATCGGAAATCCAATTTGTTTTGTAAGTTGTGTTTTCGTATCCAGGTAGGATTTTTATTACTTGGTTATTTTTTATAAATAGTTGAACAGGTGTTCCAAACCCATCCGAAAAATCAATGGAAGGTATATTTTTTAATTCTCAATTTCGGTTTACAAAAGGATATGGTTTTGAAGTTAATGCGCCAACAGGACATAAATCAATAACATTACCTGATAATTCAGACTGAAAAACTTTTTCAACATAGGTACCAATTTCACTATGCAGTCCTCTCCCAAACATTCCTATGTCCTCAACTCCAGCGATTTCAGCAGCGAAACGAACACATCTTGTACAGTGAATACACCGTGTCATTACGGTTTTTACGATAGGGCCAATATTTTTGTCTAAAACAACTCGTTTAAAACTATAAAATCGTTTTTTCGTTAACCCAAAAAAAAGAGATTGATCTTGTAAATCGCACTCACCACCTTGATCACAAATTGGGCAATCTAGAGGATGGTTTAATAATAAAAATTCCAAAACATTTTCACGAGCTTTTTTGACTAAAGAGCTGTTAGTGTGTATATCACCATTCGCTAAACAAGATTTTGCATTCATTGCACAAGAAACAATAGGTTTAGGTGAGTTCTTTAGTTCTACAAGACACATACGACAATTTCCTGATATAGATAAGTTTTTATGGTAGCAATAATGTGGTATATTAATTCCTAATGTTTCACAGTATTCAATCAGAGGGGTGTTTTGTTTTCAAAAATTAGTGTTTGAATTATTTTTAAATTCTAAATCATAGTTAAATTTTATATTATTTATATGAAAGTATTTCAAAATTAAAAGAAAAAATTTTATCTCACGGTTGAAGACCCCTAAATAAAGCTTTTAAGAAATTGATTATCATAAACAACGACTTTTACTTTATCAACAATTCTAATAATACCTCTATTAACATGCCCTACACCTAAATTACCTGGAACAGCACTATAAAAAAAATAAGAAACATATATAAGGTTAAAATCTCAACAATATCATAAACGTTTTTATCAGTTTTAATAACCTTATTAAAATTTTCAATACCTTCTAAAGTCACTACATCGTTCTGAGAAAATAAGCGTTAGTCAAATATACAGAAACTAACGCAAATATAAATATTGCCGTATATAATTTAACTCCAGGTTAAATCTTACTTAAAGTTGAGGAAACGTAGCTTCAAATGGTTAAAGCGTCGACTTGTCACGTCGAAGATTGCTGGTTCAAATCCTGTCGTTTCCGTTTTATTAAAAGCTAACTTTTAATATTTTTTATTTTATCTATTCTAATAGTGTTTTTTAACCTATAATATATAGTTAAAATCGCTAATCCTACAGCAGACTCTGCAGCCGCAATTGTTAATATGAATAAAACAAACACATAACCGGTAATATCATCTAGATATATAGAAAAAATAACAAAATTTAAGTTTATAGCTAATAACATCAATTCAATTGACATTAACGTTATTAGTATATTTTTTCTATTTAAAACAAGCCCTAATACTCCAATCAAAAACAAGGTTATAACAATACTTAAAATGTAGTTTAAATTTAAAATTATCATGTATATAATATTTAGTTATGGGTACATTGGGGCTTGAACCCAAGACCTGTGGATTAAAAGTCCAATGCTCTACCAACTGAGCTACATACCCATGTAATTCTTCATTGCAAAAATATTATAATGCAAAAAGAATTAAAAATGCCATCATTAATGAGAAAAGAGCGATAGCTTCGGTTAATGCAAAACCTAAAATAGCAGTTTTAAATAATTCATCTTTTAAAGAAGGATTTCGTGAAATTCCAATTACTAATGCACCAAATACGGTACCAATTCCTACTCCAGCTCCTGCTAGTCCGATTGTTGCTAAACCAGCTCCTACAAATTTAGCTGCTTGTAATAACATGTAAACATAACAAAAATGTATTTATTTTTTTCGGTGGCTTTAAAGCAGCTTTTAAAGAGTAAGTTTGAGATTTTAAAGGTCCCATCAAATTTTTAAACTTTAAGGTCATTTTAAAGATTTTAGACGTCTTTGCAACGATATTATTTTTGAATATACTACGATAAAATTATTGTTCTAACTGGCAATTTAGCGCCTCCTGTTTTAAAAGCTGTAATTGCAATGCTTTTTGATATTCCACATATTTCAAACAAAACCGTACCAGCGCTTACTTTCACACCTCAATGGGATAAGGCACCTTTGCCTTTGCCCATTCGAACTTCAATAGGTTTTGCTGTAATAGGAATTGAAGGAAACACTCGTATTCACAATTTTCCTTTCCGATTTAATTTTCTAACAATAGCTTGCCGTGCAGCTTCAATTTGACGAGATGAGATAGTCCCTGCTTTTGCAGCCTTTAGCCCAATATTTCCAAATTTTAATTTATTAGAACGAAAATCAAATTTTGCTAGCTTTCCTTTTTGTATTTTTTTATATTTAGTTTTTTTTGGTTGTAGTAACATAAACTTTTTAGCTTTTGTTTTCACAAGTTCAAACTTTTATTCCAAACGTACCGTTGATTGTATAAGCAGTTGATTGAAAGTAGTCAATTTTAGAACTAAATGATTGAAGAGAAAACTTTCCAAACTGCAGAATAGTACTCCTAGCTCTTGGTGCTCTGTTAAATCTACCTTTAATGACAATCTTTATACCTGTAAGACCAGATATTTCTGATTTAATTAACAGTTTTATGCTTTGTTTCAAAAACCCTAAAAAGTAATTATCTTTCCGAGAAATAGCCATTTGATCGGTTCTTAATTGATTAAGTCTAAATTGATCACTTATAAACTCAGCTAATAATTTTGCTGATTTTCTTTTCACAACATTAATAAATAGAATATTAATTGCTTCTTTAAAGAAAGAGTTTTTAACAAATTTTCTTAACTGTCTCAAGGTAATTTTGAAATCTTTAATTTGATTTTGTGACAATTGTTTACTATTATTTAAGTTTTGTAATGTTATAGAAATATTAATTTTATTTTTGGTGTATCTCGCTAAGCTTTCTAATAAGACTTCTTGAAATTCTTTCAAACTAATTGTTTGGTTTTTGCCGAGCTTAGAAGATAGCAAGTTTATCTTGTTTTTTACTTTTTTTTCTTCCTGAAATTTTTTTAAATTCGTTTTTTGATTAGAAAAGAATTCTTTCTGCGAAAAACTTTTTTTTTTTTTTTGATATTTTTTATTAATTTTTATATGAGTCTGCAGACGTTTGAAATATGCTAAAGATTTTTTTGAATATTTTGTTAAATTTTTACTTACAATGTAAAGTGTTTTTGTCGTAAGATAAAAAGAAATAAATACTTGTAAAGTATTTTCAGAGTAAAATATTTTACAAGTGTGGATTTTTATCTTATATAAACTAAAAAATCGACTTAAGTATTTTTGAATTTCTAAAGTCTTATATAAATATAAAGATGACTCTTCATTATTTTTTTCAATATACTTGGATTCCCAATTTTTTTTAGTAACTCCTAACCTAAAAATTCGTGCATCTGTCTTTTGTCCCATTTTTATTTTTTGTTTTTTTTTTTTTTATAAGAAAATTGTTTTCGAGTAAGGATAAATTCTCCTAATTTATACCCAACCATTTCATCTACAATTTTTACTGCGATGAATGTTTTGCCGTTATAAACTTGTATAGTAAGCCCAATAAACTTTGGCAATATTACAGAGTTTTTGGAGGTAGTTTTAATACCATTCTTATAAATCAATATTGAGTTTTTGATATTATCTAATAATTTGTTCTTAATATATGGCCCTTTTCATTTGACTCTACTCATTTTTTAACGTTTTAAAAATTTAGATTTTTATTCTTATTAATTTTAGTTGTTTTACCATTTTTTGTAGGTTTTCCTCATGGTGTCACCGAAGAGCGGCCTCCAGAGCTTTTTCCTTCCCCTCCCCCGTGAGGATGATCAATAGGATTCATTGCTACACCTCTAACGGTTGGTCGTTTATTTAACCACCTGTTGCGTCCTGCCTTTCCAATTACAGTAAAAAATGAAAATTCATTTGACACGGTTCCAATTGTTGCATGACACGCAGAAGAAAGAAATTTGTGTTTTCCAGAGCTTAAGACAATTCGACAATATTTAGAAGTTTTTTCGATTAGTTGTGAGTTAGTACCTGCAGATCTACTTAACTGAGCTTTTTTGTTCTCTTTCAAAGAAACATTATGAATAAAACTTCCTACAGGAATTTTCATTAATGTTAAAGAGTGCCCAACTTTGACTTCAGCATTAAATCCTGACTTTACAATATCACCAATATTCAAATTTTTAGGAGCAATCATATAAAAATAATCATAGTTTAAAAAATCATAAACAGCTGCAATAAAAGCGGTTCTAAATGGATCATATTCTAAACTAGTTATAATTCCCACAGAGTCTTTATTTCTTATAAAATTAATTTTTCTATACTTTTTTTGGTGACCACCACCTTTATGATACACAGTAATTTTTCCAAGGTTATTTCTCCCTGCTGTATTTTTTTTACCAATAATCATTTTTTTTATTAAAGAAATTTTACTCAATTTTTTTTTTGATAAATTAGTTAATCTTTTTTGGGTTAATGAAGTAGATTTATTTTTTGTTGAATTCATATAAATAAAAGTTATTTCAAAAATTTTAAGAAATTCATGCTTTCATTAAAAATAGCAAACAAATCATCTTTTTCATCTAATTTGATTAACCAAAATTATTTTAAACATTTATTTTCTAAAATTAAGATTTTAAAATTTATAAAAAAGGAAACATTTTCATTTTACTTATCTTGGTTAATTTTATTTACTTTTACTAAAGTATACCATATCAAAACGAAACTAAATTATTTTACCTCGTATATTTTGTTTTCTTTTTTTACTCATCAAAAATTAATCAGTTATATTATAAATATTAATCTATCTTTAACAAACACGTTAATTAATGTAAATGATATTAAAGGTAACCCTAAGTTTTTTTATTCCGCAGGGATGTTTAATTTACAAAAAACTCAAAAAGTTAGGCAACCTAAAGCCATAATCATTATTTTAAAAGCTTTATTAGTAAAAATAAAAATTTTTAGAACAAAACCTGTTGCTTTGCATTTTAACAATTTATTTTTTAACCATCAATCATATATTTACAAAAAACTCAAACAAAAAATTTTTATAAAGCTAGTAACAAGTTATAACTACCACCCTCATAATGGGTGCAGGTTAAAAAAAAAAAAACGAATTAAAATTCGTACTCGAACTAAAAAACTATAGAAGGAATGACTGAGTGGTTGAAAGTGGCAGATTGTAAATCTGTTAAGTTTACCTTATCGTAGGTTCGAATCCTACTTCCTTCAACGAAATATAACGCAGTTTGGTAGCGTGCCTGCTTTGGGAGCAGGAAGTCATGTGTTCGACTCACATTATTTCGAAAGTAACAATAGTTTCTTACTATTAAATTTATAATATGGCATTTTGATTAAAGTTTTCATAGATTTATGAAAAATAGAGACATTTTCAATGTATGAGAACTTTTTTATATTTTTAATTTGTTTTCTGGAATAAATTTTATTATTCAACTTTAAACACAACAAATTAACTAAAGGATTAATATTTTTTAATTTTTTTGAAGTTAATTTCGCGTCATTACTATTTATTAATATAATAGGCCCATGCAATAAAGTAGTTAAATTTTTGAATATTGAACAATTTAAAATTTTAATCATTAATGTATTAAAAACTCTATAATACTTTAACTTGTTTTTTACTAAAGTTTGTTCGATTTTTATTCAGCTTTCGCTATCTAAAGAAGCTCCATGAAAGAAAAAGAAAAAATTTACTGTTTTGAGATAATATTTGATTTTTAAACGTTTGTAGGTTTTTAAATTAAAATCCATTTTTTATTGTTTAGGCTTAGTAGGATTCGAACCTACGACAAAACCGTTATGAGCGGTACGTTCTACCTCTAAACTATAAGCCTAGTACAACCGAAAAAATAATTTTTGATTTTATGAGAAATATAAGCATAGGCCAAATTTTTGTTATTTTTATTATAGGAGTTTTAATATTTAGTGACTTTTCAAAAATATTAAAAAATGCACGTAATGTAGTTAAAAATAATAAAATTTATAAAAACTTAAAGAAAAAATAAATTCAGGAAAAAAAGGACTTGAACCCTTGACTTTTGGTTTTGGAAACCACTGTTCTACCGGCTGAACTATTTTCCTAAAAAATATTGAACTCAAAAAATTTATGATCTATAAATACTTATTAGAAATTAAATACCGTATTTTTTTTACCCTTCTCGCTTGAAGTTTTATGGTAATAAACTGTTATTACTTTAAAGAAACTTTACTATATACTTTTATTAAACTTAGTTTAAACCCAAATTATACCAACCTATTGTATTTTTTAACAACTGATGTGACAGAAGTTTTTTTTGTTTACATTAATTTATCTTATTTTGTAGCTAATCAAACAATAATTTTATTTTTGGCTTATCAACTTTTTGTTTTTTTATCTACAGGTTTATACAGATTTGAGTATGCTTATTTCAAAACCGTTCTAGTAGTTATAACATTATATTGAATAGGTTTTATTTTCGTATTAAATACTTTTATTTTCCCGGCAAGTTGGTTTTTTTTTTTGGAGTTTCAAGAGTTTTTATCGATTCAAAATTTAACATTTTATTTTGAAGCTAAATTAAACGAATATGTAACCTTTTATAAATCGGTTTACTGTTTATGTAGGACTATTTTTCAGATAACAGTTGTGTTTTTTATCCTTCTAGACTTGTTTAAGACTAACTTGTTAATTTTAAACAAATTTAGAAAAGTTTTTTATTTCATCTTTTTTTGTTTTGCAACATTTATAACTCCTCCTGATGTTGTCTATCAATTGTTAACTAGCATTTGTATAATAATAATTTATGAAACAACCACTGTATATATTATTTTTAAAAGTGAGCTTTTAAAAATTAAGTAGGTAACCAATTAAAACTAATCAAGATTCCTACTGATAACAATAGGTAGCCTAATGATAAAGGAAGGAAGCTTTTTCAACCTATATACATTAGTTGGTCATATCTATACCTTGGCAAAGTTGCCCGTGTAACTATAAAAAAAATTACACCTAAAGCAAGCTTTAAACTAAACCATAAACTTCCAGGAAGGTAATTAAAAGGAAACAAATTAACTAAAGGTAACCAACCTCCCAAAAACAGTATAGATACGAAAGCACTCATTAAAAGCATATTAGCATATTCGCCTAGAAAAAATAAAGCAAACGTCATGGCTGAATATTCAACATTATAACCAGAAACTAGCTCAGCTTCAGCTTCAGGTAAATCAAAAGGGTGTCGATTTGTTTCAGCAAGCATTGAAACACAAAAAATAAAAAACATAGGTAACAATGGTGTAATAAACCAAACATTATTTTGAGCCAATACAATAGAACTTAGATTAAAAGAACCTGCGCAAATACATACATTAATTATGATAAAACCTATAGAAACCTCATAAGAAATCATCTGAGCTGCAGAACGTAACGCACCTAAAAATGGGTACTTAGAGTTACTAGATCAACCAGCCATAATTATACCATAAACACTTAATGAAGATGTTGCAAATAAATATAAAACTCCAATATTTAAATCAGATAATACTATCTGTTTTGATAAAGGTAAAACAGCTCAACCAATTAAACTTAAAATAAAAGTTAACATAGGAGCAATCAAAAATATAACAATATTTGAATTGCTAGGAAAAATAGTTTCTTTAACAAATAGTTTTAGACCATCTGCTAATGGTTGTAGTAGACCTAAAAAACCAATAACATTAGGACCTTTTCTTCTTTGTATAATACCCATAATTTTTCTTTCGGCTATAGTAAAATATGCAACAGAAATAAGTAAAGGAACAACAATAGCAAGAATTTTTAATACAATACAAATTATTAATACAATCATTTTTAGTTTAAACAAAAATAAAAATTAATTAGGATAAGGTAGGATTCGAACCCACGGTATTTAACAATACAATAGTTTTCAAAACTAACGCCTTAAACCACTCGACCACTTATCCTATAGAAGCAAATGAAGGGATTTGAACCCTCATCTTTAATCTTGGCAAAATTACACTCTACCAATTGAGTTACATTTGCAAGGGGGATTTTAAATTTAAATAAAAAATTTAATTGATTTAAAAATGAAAAAAAGTTCATTTTGAGACCTAGAGGTTGTAACTAAAGTAATATCCAGTTTAGGGATATCTTTAAAAAATTGATACTGATTTTCTAGTTCTCTAAATATTAATGGGTTTTTTAATTGAATTGAAATTGATTTTATCGATTTTAAGCTTTGTCGAGAATGAACTGTTTGAGATTGTTTAATTTTCGGAAAAATGGAGGTTATTAGTTTTAAATAAAAAAAATACATCGTATGTTTTCTTAGAACTATTGTACAACCAACAGGGCTGCCTTTTTTAATTTTTAGAAATACATTTAAATATTTAGATTTTGTTAACCTGCTTTTTTTAGAGGATACGAATTCTAAAGCTAATAAACCGGAGATAAGATGTTTAAAACTAGATTTTTGATACCCAAAATTTAGTATAATTTTTTCAAATTTGGGTATTTGTTTTATATTTTGGTAAAAAAATATATTAATTAGATCGTACTTAACTATATTATAAAAGTATGCGTCAAGAAAAAACATTTTAAGCTTTTTTATATGAATCCTGAAGAAAGAGTTACAAACTTGAGATTTTTTTTTTTTTTCAAAAACTTGGGTATTGGACCTATGATACGAGATGCAATTGGTTTTCCTTGTTTATTTATTAAACTAACAACATTAGATTGAAAAAAAAAAGTTGTTCCATCTTTTTTTACTGTTTTAGCTTTGGTTCTAAGAACAATTGCTTTGTGAACTTCACCTTTTTGCACCTTTGATGTTGATCGAGCTTTATTACGAAGTTTTTGTATAGATACTATTATAATATCACCAAGAACAGCAAACCGCCTATTAAAACCATTAAGAACTTTAATACATTTTACAGTTTTAGCGCCTGAATTATCTGCTACTTTTAAAATTGTTTGTTGTTGAATCATTTTTTTTGCGTTTATAGCTCAATTGGATAGAGCGTTGGATTTCGGTCCCAAAGATTATAGGTTCAAGTCCTATTAAACGTATTGTGTTATGTTAATATTATTTTAAAATCACCTGTAGTAAAAATATTTTTTTTTAACAAAAGCATATTCATACAAACTTTTTTTCTTGCTAATATTAGCACCGGTATTTTTAGTTGCGAGTAATAACTCATTAATAAGTTTTTTATGCATTTTCTTTTCGTCTTTGTTGTTTGTTTTTGTTAAAAAAAATTTCAAAGTTGAGGAGATTCGATTTGTATCGTTCACTATATAAGGAAATTCTTTTAGTTGAGAACGTTTACTTTTCTGTTTTAACTGTTTTATTTTAAGTAATGGTGTAACATTGATAAAAGCTCTATTGATAAACTCTTTATGATTTTTGCTAAATAATTTGTAAAAAAACTTAATACTTTTTAATCAAATTTTTTCAGATTTTGTACTTTTACCTTTTAATAACAATTGATTGATTATTTTTTTATTCATAGATTATTAATTATTTGACTTTTTAGTACCATATTTTGAACGTGAAGTTTTTCTCCCTTTTAGCCCACTAAAATCTAACTTTCCACGAACTAAATGGTATTTAATTCCAGGCAAGTCTTTTACTCTACCGCCTCTAATCATAACTGTTGAATATTCTTGTAAATTATGACCTTCGCCAGGTATGTAAGCCATGATTTTTTTGTTGTTAGTTAATCTTAGCTTAACTAATTTTCTTAGTGCTGAATTGGGGTTTTTTGGAGTTCTTAAAAAAACTTTAGTACACACTCCTTTTTTTTGTGGGCAATGGTCCAATGCGGGCACTTTATTTCGTAGTTTTTTTTTCTTTCTTTTATTACGACATAATTGATTGATTGTAGGCATTTATTTTAATAATTATACCAAAAAAGGGACTTGAACCCTTACTCTTTTACAAAAAGAACTAGAACCTAAACCTAGTATGTCTACCAATTTCATCATTTTGGCATGCAATTTAAAAATACTCGTTATCGGACTTGAACCGATACTTTTTATATAAAAATCAGATTTTAAGTCTGACGTGTCTACCAATTTCACCAAACGAGCTTTTTACCTATTCCACAATTTGATTTTTTAACACTAGGCGCACAAGTATTCGGACTTTTAATAACTTTATCTTTCTTTTACTATTTCAGTATTAATACAGTTATACCTAATTTTGTAGAAGTGAAAAAGTTTAGAACAAAAAAACTAATAAAAAATACAACCTCTATTTCAACTACAAATCTAGATCTAACAAATAATAAAAAATTAATTAATAATAGCTATAAACTTTTTATGCAATAACTTGAAAAGGGAATATAACTCAATTGGTAGAGTGTATGCTTTGCAAGCATAAAGTTATCGGTTCGATCCCGATTATTTCCAAACTTATTTCAAATTGTGTTTCTCTCTTTAGGCTGGATTTGAACCAACAACCTAGTGGTTAACAGCCACTCGCTCTACCATTGAGCTACTAAAGATTTCTGCAAATGTTTTATTTTTCATAAAACCTAATAAATGAATTGAAATCAAGTCAAAAAGGATAATACGATAAACAATTAGTGTAGCTAATGTCTTCTATTACTAATATTTGCAATATTTTATAATTAACATAAAAGTGTTTTGGTGGCGTTGGTCAAATTTTTGAATTTAAAATATTTGATGTGACAAAGTCAAAAACACTAACGTCGAACGAAATTATATCTCCTTTTTTTAAATGGTAAGAGTTAGATTGAACAATTTTATTATTAACATAGACTTTCTGATGAGATATTAATTGTCTGGCATTTCTAAAACTGTAAGAAAAATATGTACGATATATAGCAGTATCTAATCTAGTTTCTAGTTCTTTAATAAATAAAACAGTTTCGTGTACATTAGTAGATTTAGAGTCTTTTAAAGTTAACTTCACTAAATTTTTCAAATAAGACTTTCTCAGTTTTCCGTAAAAAAAACTTAGTCTTTGTTTGTTCTGTAAGTTATATTTAAATTTTCTGCTGAAAAAATTTTTAAAGTTGAATAAAACATATGATATAGGGTCATAAAATCTTTTTCGGTTAAACTTTAAAGTTGAGTATTGAAATTTTTGTCATTTCTTTTTTCTAAATCTTAAAAATTTATCACTATTTTGAATGTTTTTTCTTAAGGTTAAAAATTTTTTGTATAATGGCTTATTACGTCGTTTATTTGTAAGATGCATAAATATTTTTAAAGATAAAATTTTTTCAATGTTGAAAAAAAATTAATTAAACTTAGTGACAATATTTTTAATCTTATTTTTTTTTAATGGCATTTTTTTCAGTAAAGAATAAAAGAGAAAAAAATAAGTTATTTTCATATTTTTCTCAGCAAAATTGAAATGTCCTAAAGTTTTATACGTAATTTTAGAGAAATTTAAAGGAATACAATTGAAAGATAGAATAGGAATCCCAGCTTTATAAAACTCATTAATTGCGCTAGTCTCAATTTTTTGGTTAAAAATAACAACTAAATGAGGTTTTGTTTTAACTGTTAATAACAACTTAAGGCTTTTCGAAAAGTTTTGTGATTGAATTACTTTTAAATAAGTTAATATTGAAAAGCGATTTCTAAAAATACCACTAACTCATGATTTTTCTGAAATAAAAGTGTGGTTTGTGAAATGTATAAGTTTCATTTGTTTCATTTTAGAAATAACCGGAAAACCTATAAATAAAATTTTGAATTGACATACGTGATATTCAAAAATAATTTTTAGAACCTGTTTTAAATGAGCTTCTATATATTCTAAAGTATCATTTGAAAAATTGGAAATATCAAAAGAAGGGTGATTTGAATATATTTGTAATTTTAATAGATTATATTTAAACAATTTATAATTTTGGCTTTTAACTAAATTTGTTTTCATTTTTAAACTTTTTTACCTTCTTTTAAGGTTATTTTTTCTGTTGCATATAAAATACCTTTTCCTTTATACGGTTCTGGAACTTTACATGATCTAATTAATGCGGCAATTTGAGTAACAAATTGATAAGAATTTCCTATAATAAAGAGTTTATTAGCCTTTAAACAAAAAATTTTTAAATTTTTTGGAGTTTTAAAATAAATAGAGTGGCTATACCCTAATTTTAAATGTAATAAATTGAAGTCTAATACTTTTAAAATAGATACACGAAATCCTACCCCAATAAGATTGAGTTTTTTGCAAAAAAAACTTGAAATTTCTAAAAGCATTTGTTTTATTAAGGCAACTTGAGTGGTTTGTATAGCTTTTAAATTTCTTTTTTTGTTGTTTGACATATTAAAAAAAGGCTCTCTAGTTATTTTGATTAATTTTTTGTCTTTTTCAATAACCAATTTAGTTTTTAATTTTAATGCTTTTTGAGTAACAGAGTTTGTAAAAATGATAATATGGTTTGTAGTGCAATAATAAAGTGAAATATCTTTTGGAATTTTAATTATATGTCGTTTTGTAATATTGTTCATTTTTATTTAATTATAAATAAAGGTTTTCCTCCAATATGAGTTTGTTTACATTCATGAATTGTCATTAAACCTTTGTGTGTTGTTAATATAATAAGACTTTTTTTTGTATCGAGCTTTCACAAATGTGATGCTGAGTAATAAATTTGATGACTCGGCTTAGATATTAATTTTAATGAACTCATTGCTGGTTTTCCATTTTTATATTTCAAAAAAATTTTTAATAAGTTTGGGTCTAAATCGTAGATTTTATAACCTAAAATAAAACCTTCATCCCAAAGAATATTTAGAAAAGCAACAATTAATTTTGTTTTTGGTTGAAAAATAAAGTTTCTTCGGGAAATTTGGCTATTTCTTAAATCAGTAGCTATATTTCATATAGTGTTTTTCATAAAAAGTTTTTAATATGTTTAGAGACAGGATCGAACTGCCGTCACAAGGATTTTCAGTCCTTTGCTCTACCTACTGAGCTATCTAAACATTTACTCACATTTAATTTTTTATTTTTAAACCGTAAGAGTTACACTTTTTTAGTAAGATCTCACCATGAACGTCTAACAATTTTAAAAATACATGCCCAGTTTTGTTTGACAGAAGAGATTGTTTAGGTACTATACGTTTTCTATGTTTTAACTTATTAGATTTTAAAAGGTTTAATTTACTTTTTTGAAAAAATTTTAATATAAATCTATTATAATCCGTCTTATCAAACAACGCAGGTTTAAATAGTTTAGTATTTAATCAAAACTTTTTTTTAATTTTAATATCAGAAAATAGTTTTATTTTTACTATTTTTCAAATCACTAAAAATTTAGCCATTTGAGATACATGAATTTTTAACTGTTTATTATAGACATAATATCCAAATTGTTCTTGAGACTTTTTGTTAACATGAGGCGATTGTAATACAGAAAAAAAAAAAACTTTTTTTTTTTTTTGAAATTGTATAGGGGAAAATTTTAATTTAAGAATTTTATTTGTTTTAAGTTTGTAAAAAAATTTCAAAAAGTTTGTTAAAGAATTTGAATTCTTTGAATAAATAGATAAAGTAATAAACATAAACTTTGTAATTTTTAAATTTAACATGCTAATTAACTGTAGGTGCTGAAGAATAAAAAAACTTAAAATATCTAACGAATTTTAGATGCTGTCTTAGCATTGGTATGAGTACGTTGACCTCTAATAGGCAAACCGCGTAATCGACGAATACCTTTATAAGCTTTTATTTGAACTAAATTTTTTGCTAACATAATTTTTGATTTTCTCAAGCTACTATTTATTAGCAAATTTGAGTTTTCTATAAATTTAATTAATTTTACAATTTGATCTGGTTTTAAGGTGGACAGTTTACAATTGTTAGATAGGCCTAGCTTTTTACAAATTGAAAACGATTGAAAATGCCCAATTCCAAAAATTCTAGTCAAAGAGAAAAAAATCGGTTTGTTTTCTAACAGTTCTGTTTCTAAAATATATATCATTTATAATTTACAAATATGTGTAACTTCAACTAACATATTAACACTCATATGCATTGAATTTAAAAAGACTTCTGGGTATAAACCAATAACTAACGTACCGATAATCAGTGGTAAAAAAGCAAATGCTTCTCGCTTATTAATATCAATATAATCTTTTAAATATTGAATTTTTAAATTACCATAAGAGATTCTATTAAATAATCATAATGAGTAACATCCACCAATAATCATACCAGTAGCACTGATAAAAGTAGCACTAGTATTAGTTTTAAAAGAACCAGCTAATATCAAAAACTCTCCTACAAAACTACCTGTACCAGGTAACCCAATGTTTGACATTGTAAAAAATAAAAAAATAAATGTATACAAAGGCATAGTATGAACTAACCCTCCATAATATTTAACCATTCTGGTGTGGTGTCTTTCGTAAACTATCCCAATAATCAAAAATAAAGCACTTGCTACGAAACCATGACTTAAACTTTGTAATATAGCTCCTTCTAATCCAACTGCATTAAAACTAAAAAGTCCTACCATTACTAAATTCATATGTGCTACAGAAGTATACGCAATAATCCTTTTAAAATCAGTTTGACGGATTGCAGTAAAGGATGTATAAACAATACCAACAATAGATAATAGGTAGACAATCGGAGCAAAAAAAAAGGATGCTTCTGGAAATAACGGAAAAGAAAAACGAAGAAAACCATAAGTCCCTAATTTTAATAAAACACCGGCTAAAATAACAGAGCCTGCCGTTGGGGCTTCTACATGAGCTTCAGGCAACCACAAATGTACAGGAACCATTGGGACTTTAGTTGCGAAAGATCCAAAAAAAGACAATCATAAAAATTTTTGTTCTGTTGTGGAAAAAACAAAAGTTAATAATACTTCATAATCAGTTGTTCCTACTTGGTAATAAATGTATAAAATAGATAATAACATTAATACAGAGCCTAACAATGTATATAGAAAAAAGAAATAAGCAGCTCTAATTTTTCTTTCTCGAGAACCTCAAACACCGACAATTAAATACATTGGAATTAATACACTTTCAAAAAAGATGTAAAATAATAATAAATCTAAAATAGAGAAAACTCCAATTAGAAAAAATTCCATTACTAAAAAAGCAATCAGAAATTCTTTTATATTTAGTTTAACACTAGTCCAACTTATCAATATGCATAAAAAAATTAATAAAGTAGTCAAAAGAATAAAAAATAGTGAGATACCATCAATGCCTAAACTAAAATTAAAGTTTAAAAAAGGAATTCATAACAGTTTACTTACAAATTGAAAAGAGCCAATGGATTTATTGAAAAAAACTCATAAAAATAAAGAAATTACATATAACAAACAAGATACATTTAAAGCTATCGATTTCAGTAAAGAATGGTTTGAAGAAGGTACAAATAATAATAAAAATGTTCCAATTAAAGGTAAGACTAAAACAAAAATCAATAAATTTGTCACATTTAATAAAAAAAAGTTTAACATTTACATTTTATAGGACTTGAACCTATGTCCATCAGCTTAGAAGGCTGTTGCTCTATCCAACTGAGCTAAAAATGCTAACAATAAAGGCTAAAACCGGACTTGAACCGATATTAAAAGATTTGCAATCTAATACATTAACCAAATTATGTTATTCAGCCTACAAATAAAGTTTACGTATAATTTTAGGTAACATGGTTAATGATACCAAGTTATGGTTGTTAGTTATAAAAAACTATAACATCGTCATAGTTAATAATAAAGTTATTTTGTATGAAAATAAATAAATTAAAGTTGGATTTACAAACAAAAAAAGTAAAAAATAGAACAAACAAACTACCAAAATTGAAATATTAGATTTTATTGGATAATATAACTTGCCGGCTACAGAATTTTCAAAATACATAATTTTTACTATTCGAATGTAGTAAAAAGTAGAAATTACACTGCATAATATGCTGATAATTGCAACAAAATACATAGATGCTTCAATAGAAACTAAAAAGATTCCAATTTTAACTAAAAAACCAATCATTGGTGGTAAACCAGCTATCGATAATAAAACAGTGCTAAAAAATAAAGCCAAAATATTGTTAGATTTGCTTAGTAAATTTAAATCTGTTAAATCTTTGTTTTGTTTTTTAGTATACTTGTATTTCAACTGCAACAGTAAAAAGATAGACCAAATACACAACCCCGCAATCATATATAAAAAAAGATAACAGAACAGTGACTGTATACCTTCAAATGTCCCAGTACTAAAAGCAATTAACGTATACCCCATATGACTAATCGAACTATAAGCTAAAAGACTTTTCAGTTTTTTTTGTTCTAAACCTCCAAAAGAACCAACTATTACAGTTAACATTGCTATAACAACAATGTAATAACGTCATTTGACCGAATATTCAAAAAAACTTGAGTAAAAAATTCTAATAATCAAAATAAAGATAGCTAGCTTAGGCACCACTGCAAAGATAAACGTAGAGCTAGAGGGCGATCCTTCATAAACATCAAGCGACCATAAATGAAATGGAGCAACTGCTAGTTTAAACAACAAACTTACAAAAATAAATACTAAAGCAAATTGAATTAAACCCCCATCAATAAAAACGTGTTTAACAAAAGTATAAGTATCTACACTATAGATACTTTCATATTCTAAATACATTAGAAAAAACAAATTTTTTAAATCTTCAAAGTTTGTAGTGCCACTAACTCCATATAAAATAGAAGAACCAAATAAAAATAAACTAGACGAGAAAGCTCCTAAAATAAAATACTTTAAACCAGCATCCACAGAAAAAGCTGAGTCTTTTTTTAAAGCTGCCATTATGTAGAAAGATAAACTCTGTAGCTCAATTGACAAATATGCAGTAATTAAGTCGTTTGAAGAACATATAAAAAAAATACCTAACAAAGCAAAAAGTATTAATACACTGTACTCAAAATAATTAATTTTTTGTACAGCTAAATAACGTTGAATCATCAAAAAACAAAAAATTGATATTATAGCTATCCAAGTCTTAGAAGAAAAACTTAAATAATCAAGAATAAGAGTATTGTTAAAAATTTGAAAATTATTATATTCAACACTGTTGTTTAACAATAAAAAACAAAACATGGCAATAGTTAAAATGCTTAAATACAAAACAGAATTTTGAATTAATAAATACTTATTGTTAACCGATATAAAAGTTCCGTGGATAATCAAATAAATTATAGAAATACCTAAAAAAATTTCAGGTAATAGCTGTATTTCTTTAAATATTAACATTTATAAATTAATTAGTGTAAAAACGAAAAAACTTTGAAAATTAGTAGCTATGTCTAAAAACACAAACTGGACTATCATTAATATCAGAATAAACATAAAAAATATAGTTAATAAACAATACATTTAGGACAAACAATTTTAAAATTTGCTTAACTTTATAGTTAAAATATTACACTGTTGCATACATTGATATCCAAAGGAAAAGGTAAATTGAGAGCTGATCTTTAATTTTAAAAATCGTTACTTTACAAATTAAACTATTTTACCTAAACTTGCTTTTATAACTTGACCAAAAACAACAAAATTTAAGTTTTAAAAAAAAAAGAACATGATTTTTTTTTAACAAAAAAAAAATTTTAAGTGTCAAAGAGAAAGGGAAGTTAGGTAATTCTACTTCTTTTATGAATTGATCTAAGTAGGTTAAAAATTTAACCGGACTTAGACGACAAAACCCTTCAGGCGTGGTCTCCATAATCATAGAAGCAAACCCCCCCGGAGGAAAAGTAAATGTGCTAGATAAGGATCCTGCCGAACTAGCATTGGAAGGAGCAGATACAGTTGTAGCTCACAAAGACCCAAGCTGAGGGTTTGGATTACTACCTGCAGCTCTCAATAACTCATCTATTGCGAGCTCTTCCGCACCCTCCGCATTGTTGCTTTCTGCTTCTAAGGGGTTTGTTCAACCGTTAGGTTGTCACAAAGACCCAAGCTGAGGGTTTGGATTATTACCTGCAGCTCTCAATAACTCATCTATTGCGAGCTCTTCCGCACCCTCCGCATTGTTGCTTTCTGCTTCTAAGGGGTTTGTTCAACCATTAGGTTGTCACAAAGACCCAAGCTGAGGGTTTGGATTACTACCTGCAGCTCTCAATAACTCATTTATTGCGAGCTCTTCCGCACCCTCCGCATTGTTGCTTTCTGCTTCTAAGGGGTTTGTTCAACCATTAGGTTGTCACAAAGACCCAAGCTGAGGGTTTGAATTACTATCTGCAGCTCTCAATAACTCATTTATTGCGAGCTCTTCCACATCCCCCTCATTGTTGCTTTGAACATCTAACGGATTTGTTCTGCCGCTAGTTTGCTCAGGAGTTAGGGGGTTTTCTTCTTTCTTTATTTTTAAAAAATCAATCGGTTTAAACTGAGGTTGCGATTGAAACCCTTCGATGCCTTCCCAAAATGTCCATGTAGAACAATCAAAATCCTCAATTTCGGTGCTTTGAAAAAGACTTTCGCCCTTTTTTACACCGTAAGCCTCCTCAAGCTTATATGCAGTAAATTTTTCGACCTTTTCAAAGTCCTCTGCAGAAAGCCTTGGAAATGGATTATCATCCCAATCAAGTCGATCCTTAATCTTGTATTGTTCGTTCAGTGTATCAAAAAGTATAAACAAACCTGTTAAACGAGCACAATTTCTTTTTGCATTTTCCATCTCTTCATAACTATAAATTCCCAATAAATTTAAGAGTTCGTTTCAAGACTCCTCCTTGTGCGTATCAAATTTAAAGCGAGTGCCATTAACATGGACACCAAAAAGAGGATTATTATTAAGTAGGTCGAACCAACCTTTAATTAAATATTGATTGTCTAAAAATAACTCAATCAAATTTGACAATTCCAGCTGCGGAATTTCTGTATTTTCTAGGCCTTCGCCTTCTAGTTTCATTGCAGCAAACATAAATTTAAGAATTGCCTCGCTTTCTTTTGTACCATAAAAAGAAGCGTCCGTTGCAACTGTATACAGTCGCATCTCACCTGAAGGAAATTGCAATATTATTTCCTCTTTAATTTTATTTAATAAATTTTTTAATGTCATTTATATTTTATAAGTTTAAATAAAAACAAATTGGGAAAGTCTACTTGGTATGAAATATAATTTGTTACCCTTGAATTACTTTTAGGTCTTTTGGTAAGAAACTTTTTTTAGCCCAGAGGTTACACCAAGTTTAATCTTGAGATTTTAGTGAAAAATTATGGAATTTTAAAAAGCCTGCAAAGAAAAATATAAAATCAAGGTTTTTGTGATAGTTATGTTAACAAAAAATTTAATCAAAAATTATTTAAATATGTAAGACAGAACTGTAAGTACGAGAAAGCTGCTTAAAAGTAACTTGTTTTTTAGTGATTTTGGTAGATCTTATTAGAACTAATGTTACAGGCCCAATAGTCGCTAATAACAAAATATTGCCAGAAAGTAAAAACTGAATAATATAATCAGTATACAATAAATGACCAATAGACATAACTTCATTAAAATAATCTAGTTTGTTAAATCAATCAAAATAACAATTTCACAAAAAACTAGCGTCGTAAGGGTTGGTTGACTCAAAAGTACTAGGAACTATTAATAAAATTTCAATTAAAAAAACAATGCCAATAAAGCTACCAAATGGAAAATACTTTAAAGAATCTTTCGCTAAATAAACTGTTTTTACATCTAACATCATGACTACGAATAAGAACAAAACAGCTATAGCTCCTACATAGATTATAATAAAGATTAATGAGATATATTCACACTCTAACAAAAATAAAATACTAGATGAAGAAACGAAACTTAATACCAAAAACAAAACAGAATATATTGAATTTTGACTAAGAATAGTCATTAAAGCACTCACTATCAAAATAAAAGAAAAAAAATAAAAAAATAAATTAACTATCATAGAATTCAAAAAATTTAATAATGAAAGAGGGATTTGAACCCCCGGCATTTGGATTATGATTCCAACGTTCTAACCAACTGAACTATTTCATTTGTTCCAGCTACACGTTCCCGTACAGCTACCTTGTTACGACTTCATCCAAATTGCTAATTTTTCAATGAATTAACTTTTTTCGCTTTTAAAAAAAAACAAAAAAGAATTAAATTTTCAAGTAAAACTAACTTTCTGCATGTGACGGGCGGTGTGTACAAAGCCAAGGTACGTATTCACCGCAACATTCTGATTTGCGATTACTTGTGATTCCATCTTCATGTAAACGAGTTGCAGTTTACAATTCGAACTAAGAAAATTTTTAAAGATTAACTAAAATTTTTTGTTACTTTTTGTCATTTTCATTGTAGCACGTGTGTAGCCCAACCCATAAGGGCCACAGTGACTTGACTTAATTCTCACCTTCCTTTAAAGTTTTAATTAACAAACAGTCTTTTTAAAACAAAATTTTTAATAAAAATTAAAAATTAAAAGTAAATTTTTAAAAACAAGAGTTACGCTCGTTTAAAGGAATGAACCAAACATCTCACGACACGAACTGACGACAGTCGTGCAACACCTGTAATGAAAAATTATTAGTTTTTTAACTAATATCAATAATAAACAAAATTTATTAATTTAAATTATTTTTCAATATGTCAAGGGTTGGTAAGGTTTTGCGCGGATTATCGCATTAAACCACATGCTCCACCACTCGTTGTAGGCTCCCGTCAATTCCTTTGAGTTCCAATTTTGCAATCGTACTCCTCAGGCGGAATGCTTATGGCGTTAGCTTAAAAAATCCAGAATTTATTTTCTAAATTACAGCACTCAGAATTTACAGTGTAGACTACCAGGGTATCTAATCCTGTTTGCTCCCTACACTTTCGTCCCTCAATGTCAGTTTGTACTAAAGAGTCGCCTTCGCTAATGATATTCCTTCATGTATTCTTGGAATTTACTCCTTAACATGAAATTCTACTCTTTCGTATAAAACTCAAGTAAAACAGTATTGTATATTTTTTTAAAGTTAAGCTTTAAATTTTAACATATAACTTATATTACAATCTACGGACTCTTTACGCCCAGTAATTTCGGATAACGCTTGCCCCTCCCGTATTACCGCGGCTGCTGGCACGAGATTAGCCGGGACTAAAACTTCTTTAAATAAGGTCATTATCATTTTTAACGAAAGAATTTTACAACCAAAAATTAGTCGTCAATCATTCACATAATATTGCTGGATCAAACTTTCGTTCATTGTCCAATATTCCTCACTGCTGGCCAAAAAATTAGCCTGGACCTTGTCTCAGTTCCAGTGTGGTTGTACGTCCTCTAAGACCAACTAAAGATCAAAGGCTTGGTAAACTATTATTTCTACCAACAACCTAATCTTCCACAAACTCATCTTTTAACAATTACCTAGTTTATAATTTTTATTTTTTTAGTAGTTCAAAACTCAAAAATTATTTAATATTACTACAAACTAAAAAAATAGTTTTACTCTAAAAAAAATCAAAATTTTTAGTAGATATAGTTTATCTTAAATTAAAAGGCAGACAAAAATATTTGCGTATTCCTCACCCGTTCGCTGCGATATTTTAATATGTTATCGCACAACTCGCATGTGTAAAGCATATTATTAGCGTTCACCCTGAGCCAGGATCAAACTCATTTTTAATAACTTAAAATTATTTATAAAATTTTAAATTTATCTAACTTGAAATCTTATGTGTTTCTAATAATTGTAACATATTATGGTTTATGTAATAATTAAAAATAGTTTTAACTTCTAAATTACAAATGTTTTTAAAATTTAAAAAATATATAAAATCTTAAACAATTCAAATTTTAGTACTTATTAGCTAAAAATTTTACAACTCTTACACATTAAGCCTATTACGTAATATTCTTTTACGACTTTTAAAAAATTTTTTTTAAGGTTAGTTTCTTGTTTAAATGCTTTCAACAATTATCTATTATGAATATAGCTACTCGACTATGCTATTAAAATAACAATCGATTGACCAGAGATTCACTTTTCCCGGTCCTCTCGTACTAGGGTCTACTCCTTTCAATTTTTAACACTTACGGTAGATAGGGACCAAACTGTTTTACAACGTTCTAAACTCAGATCATGTACCGCCTTTCTTGGCGAACAGCCAAACCCTTGGAACCTTTTACAGCTCCAGGATGCGATAATCCAACATCGAGGTGCCAAACCACTCCATCGATAGGGTCTCTAAAGAATGATTAGCCTGTTATCCCTGGCGTACCTTTTATCCGTTGAGCGATGACCTTTTCCACTCAGAGTCACCGGATCACTATAACCGACTTTCGTCCCTGTTCGATTTGTCAATCTTTCAGTCAAGCAAGCATTATACTATTATGCTCTTCAATTGAGTTTTGTCAATTTGAGCTTACCTTCGTACGCCTCCGTTACTCTTTAGGAGGCGACCGCCCCAGTCAAACTACCCATTATAAACTGTTTTAAACTCATGAGTAACAAAAGTTTTTAAGAGTGGTATTTCATTGATGTTTAAATAAATAACTTATGTTACGATTTAATAAAAACTTACCACATATTCTACACAAAAAAAATTTTATTACAATTTATAATTATAGTAAAGGTGCACAGGGTCTTTCCGTCTAGCCGCAAGTAGTCTGCATCTTCACAGACATTTCAATTTCACTGAAATTGCACTGGAGACAGTAGGACAGTCGTTACGCCATTCATGCAGGACACCAATTAAATGCCAAGGAATTTCGCTACCTTTGGACCGTCAGAGTTACAGCCGCCGTTTACTGGGGGTTAAAGTCAAAGCCAAAACTTTTTCTCTTAATCTTGCAGCACCGGGCAGGCGTCAGTCTCTATACTTCTTTTTTCAAATTAGCAGAGACCTGTGTTTTTATTAAACAGTCGCTGTCCTCGATTTTGTGACAGCTTTCTAAAGTTTCAACTTAAGAAAGCTACTCCTTATTCCGAAGTTACGGAGTCATTTTGCCGAGTTCCTTCAATACAATTAATTCAAGCACCTTAATTTGCTAAATTTGTTCACCTGTGTCGGTTTAGAGTACGGTATTATTTTAAGCTATTTCTTGAAAATACTAAAAAACTTTTAGTTAAAATCATAAATAAAAATTAAATTTGTATTTTGTCACTTTAAAATATAATAAAAAAATTACCCATCAATTACAACTTTCGTTTTTATCTTAGGGACCGATTAATATTAAGGGGGATTAGCCTTCCCTTAAAAACCTTGAACTTAAGGTGACAATGTTTATTATTCACAATGTTTTTCGCTACTCATATCAATATTTTCATTTTTGATTTTTCCAATTTATATAACTATAAATTTTCTTAAATATACAAAACGTTCTGCTACCATTTAAAATCAATTTTTTAATGTTATATCATTAATTACATTGTTTTAAATTTATTGTTTCGGCAAATAATTTTAGTCCCTATACATTTTTGATGCGAAAAAACTAAACCAGTGAGCTGTTACGCTTTCTTAAAAGGATGGCTGCTTCCAAGCCTACCTATAGATTGTTAAAATTTTTTTACTCTCTTTTTCACTTAATTATTTTTAAGGGCCTTAACAAATAATGTGGGCTGTTTCCCTTTTGACTATGAATCTTAGCACTCATAGTCTGTCTGTTTAAAATCTTTTTGGTTCTATATTTGGAGTTTCATTAAATGCAGTAAAACTTTACGTCCCCTTTATTTATCGAGTGCTCTACCTTAGATAAAGAATTTTAAACGCTCTACTTAAATAGATTTCGCAGAAAACCAGCTATCTCTAAGTTTGATTGGCCTTTCACCCCTAATCACAAATCATCTCAGTATTTTTCTACATACACGAGTTCGGCCCTTCAGTAAGCGTTACCGCTTTAAATTCAGCCTGTTCATGATTAGATCACTTAGTTTCGGGTCTTATATCAAAGACTAATAATATTTTTAAAAGAGCGCAATTTAAAACTCAATTTTTTTTAGCCTACACTTCTAAATGTTTAAGCTTGCCATTGATATAAACTCATTGATTCATTATGCAAAAGGAACGCTGTCACTTTTCTAAAGCTACAACTGATTGTAAACATTAAATTTCAAGTTCTTTTCAAATTCGAAAATTCTATTTCACCTTTCCCTTACGGTACTATTCGCTATCAATCGTTAAAATTTTTTAGACTTTGAGGGTGGGACCCCATTGTTGAAATAACACATGACTTGTATCATTTTACTTTACATTTTAAAATTTTAGTATATGTTTTACAGGGCTATATATTTTTAATGGTATGTTACCTTCTTTGGCTATTAGGTCTTAAACATGTTACTTTTAGTTTTTAAAAATAGTCTATACCGCTTTTGCTCGCCACTACTAACGGATTCTCGGTTGATTTTTTTTCTAGTTACTTAGATGATTCAGTTCACTAGTTTAGAAAAATTTTAATTGAAAAACAATTAAAATCTGTTTAAATTTTTCAAAACTCGTTTCCGATTTAGAAAAGTTATAAGTTAAAATAACTGGACTCGTTATAACATTTCGTTTAACAAACGTTCTTTAATTTTTAACGTTGAGGTATCCATTTAATGTATTAAAAAGATTAAATCTAAAGGCGAATAATGGGATTTGAACCCATGACATTTAGAATCACAACCTAATACTCTAACCTAACTGAGTTATATTCGCCAAAATATAAGTTAAAATTATTAATGAAGATTAATCATATCATTAAGATAAATACAAGTTAAAATAGTAAATACGTAAGCTTGAATTAAAGCTACACCTAGCTCTAAGCCCATTAATACTACTAAAATCAATAAAGGTATAATATGAAAAAATGCTAAAAAATCTTCTAACAATAACATACTTCAAGAAAAACCTACAATTACTTTTAATAGTGTGTGTCCAGCCATTAAATTTGCAAATAACCGAACACCTAAACTAATAGGTTTGAAAATAAATGATAAAAGTTCAATAGGAACTAGTAACAATGCTAAACCAAAAGAAGTGTTAGCTGGTAAAAACAACGATAGCATATGAAATTTATGTTTTTGAATACAAATTATATTTAAACCTATAAAAATCGAAAGAGATAAAGTAAAAGTAACAATAAGGTGACTTGTTGTTGTAAAACTATAAGGAACTAAACCGATCAAATTACTAAATAAAACAAAAGTAAAAATAACAGAAATAAAAGGGAAAAATTTTTCTCCTTCTATATTAATATTATCAAATAATAATTGTGCTGAAGTTTCATATAGTGCCTCAACAAATACTTGTCATGTATTTGGGATAAAAAAAAAACTGGTTTCTTTTAAGTAATTCACATTTGAGCTAAACAAAAAGACGATTGCAACAAAGATTGCTAAAACTAAAAGATTTACTAATACTAAATTAGTAATTGAAAAATCAAAACAAAACAATTTAATAGAAAATAATAAAATAATTTGAAACTGTTCTAAAGGAGTGTGTAACATAATTATTAATAAACTATAAAAAACATAGAAAAAAATAACAGGAGTAGAATCTGACAAATATAAATATAAGGTACAAAAAAATAGTATTGAGATTAACGGTTTAACAACAAGTCTTAAATAATCAAATGATATAAACTCAGTAATTAAACTTAATTTAATTCTAGTTTGGTCATTATATAATTATTAACCCACCTAATAGTCTTTAAATTTAATGGAATGATGGTTATTTAATTGTCGAGGGTTTTTAAAAAATTTTTACCTCTACAAGGAATCTTTTTACACCTATAAATATTATTAAGGTCCCCTGTTGTGTAACCATACTCTTCATAAAAGTAGGTATAATTACCACAATAACTTGGGTACTCATACCGACTTTGCCCGAATTCATCATACACAAGTTCCCACAGAATTTTTCCGTTTTCATCCTTTTCTACGATCGGGTCTTTATATTCGCAGTGTGGGCAAGTAAAATAAAATTTTTTTTTCATAAAGTCCAGTTGTCAAAGGTAAGATTTGAACTTACAACCTCTAGAACATGAGCCTAGCGAGCAAACCAATTGCTCTTCCTTGACATTAATTTTGTCGAATAAAGAAATATCATCAATAAACTAATTTTGCTTAAACTTTTTTAGAATCCGTTTGAACGAAAAAACAATTTTTACCAGTGTAATACAACAGTACCAATTAAAAATTATGTGAAGAAGGACTCTTAATATTGTAGAAAACAATGATAGTGGACAGTTTTCTATTCAGAACCACCAATTATTTATAAAGTTAAAAAAATGACAAATAAGTTCTTTTAACAAATTTTCAATAGGTGAATCATATAGTAAATTGCTAACTACATTGTTTGATTCAACGCCACTCAACTTTTGAACCTCTCTTCTAAAACTATTGGAGTTCCTAAAGTTGTTGAATGACCCCTCATGTAACGCAAGCAATGAGTGTGCTATCTCATTTCTTGTAGAGGGAAGCTCTCTTTCCGCCTTTTTAATAACCCTCATGGCTACGTCGAAATTCAGAGCATTAGTATAATCAGAGTGTAAATGGACTTCAGGGCTCTGAAAAAGCGAAAACCACTCACAAAGGTCGAGGTCCATATTCTCTTTTAAATCAAACTTTACCTGTATCCAATTCCAATTACGATGAGTGGTTAAATCAGGATACCTAATTCCCTTGGTCCGGAGGTCATCCAACCCTTTTAGTAAGTTTGGGCTATTTAAAAGACTGTATAAAAGGGCCTCTTCGTGATACTCTTCTATTTTATAACCGCATTGTACAAACGAAATATTAAAAAAAATCAAAAAATCTTTTTGTTGCTGCGAAGCAACTTCTAGTTCTATAAGTGTTCTCATGAGTTTTAATAAAAAATCTTTAAATAATCAATTTAAAGATTTTAGTTAGAACAAAATTTTATTAAAAATTCCCATATATTAAGTATTTAAATAAATTTGTCTAAAGATACTCTTGAGGTCACAGATTTCAGGGTATAAAGCAGGATTTAAATGAGAATCATAAGTATTTTTATTATTAATTTAATTAGTAAGCTTAAGTAGATTTGAACTACTGACCTTACGCTTATCAGGCGTATGCTCTAACCAACTGAGCTATAAGCTTTAAAAAACATACAACGCGGATTATATTAAAACCAATTTGGTTTAACATATTCAAAAATAATAACTTTATTTGTACTTTTTTGCGATTCGTTTAAAAAGCTTTTTTCTAGGAGTTGAGTACTTATGAGATTATTAATTTCGTTACTACATAAATCTAAATTATTAGTTTACATTGTAGGTAATAATGGAATTGAACCACCAACTTTTTCGTTGTAAGCGAAACACTCTACCAATTGAGTTAATTACCTTTAAGATAAAATCATTAATACTCGAAAAATCTTAATTTTTAATTCAAAATTAATTTATTTATATAGGTATTTATTCTCCCCTTATATTATGATCAAAATTTTGAAAAACAAAAAAACACTATTTAACTTTTTTCCTAACAATCAATTTCTATTTGACGCCTATACTATTTGCATATTTCATGTAGTGTGAAATATCCCTATATACTAGGTGTTAAAATCAATTTCTATTTGACGCCTATACTATTTGCATATTTCATGTAGTGTGAAATATCCCTATATACTAGGTGTTAAATTATGCTAAGAAAAAAGTTAAATAGTGTTTTTTTGTTTTTCAAAATTTTGATCATAATATAAGGGGAGAGGGAATATATACCTATGTAAATAAATTAATTTTGAATTCAAAGTTAATTAAACGAGAAAGATATTTAGATAACTTTTTAATAATTAATTATACCCAAAGTAGTTGAATTCTACTGAAAAATTATGTATTTATTATTAGTTTTTTTACCATTGATTGGTTCATGTTGTGCTGGTTTATTCGGCCGAAAACTTGGTCCTTATGGAGCATCTTGTATCACTGTAACTTGTTTACTAATTACGTTTTTTTTATCTCTTTTCGCATTTTATGAAGTTTCATTGTTGGGGTGTTGTGTTTATATTAAATTTGTACCTTGAATAAATTCTGAATTGCTAAATATTGATTGAGGATTTTTATTTGATTCTTTAACAGTTGTAATGTGTTGTGTGGTAACTTTTGTTTCTTCAATAGTGCACTTGTATTCTACAGAGTATATGGCACATGATCCTCATCTTCCTAGATTTATGTCTTATTTATCCCTTTTTACATTTTTCATGTTGATTTTAGTTACTGCTGATAACTTCATTCAAATGTTTGTAGGTTGAGAAGGTGTAGGTTTGTGTTCATACTTACTTATTAACTTTTGATTTACTCGTATTCAAGCTAATAAAGCAGCAATAAAAGCGATGGTTTTAAATCGTATTGGAGACTTTGGGCTTGTTATTGGAATTTTAATTATTTTTGTTGAATATAAAGCTGTAGACTATGCCACAGTTTTTGCAGTAACGCCTATTTTTACAAACAAAGTTTTTAGTTTTCTAAGTTTTGATTTTGATTTAATTTCCATTATATGTTTTTTTTTGTTTATAGGTGCAGTAGGTAAATCAGCACAATTAGGTTTACACACTTGGTTACCTGATGCTATGGAAGGCCCTACACCTGTTTCTGCATTGATCCATGCAGCGACGATGGTAACTGCTGGAGTGTTTTTAATAGCACGTACATCTCCTTTATTTGAATACACTTCTAGCGTGCTTAGTTTAGTTACTATCGTAGGAGCTTGTACAGCTTTTTTTGCAGCTACTGTTGGTTTATTGCAAAATGATTTAAAACGGGTAATTGCTTACTCAACATGTAGTCAATTGGGCTACATGGTTTTTGCTTGTGGGTTATCTAACTATTCAGTTGGAGTTTTTCATTTAGTTAATCATGCTTTCTTTAAAGCATTGCTTTTTTTAGGTGCGGGCTCTATTATTCATGCTGTGGCGGACGAACAAGATATGCGTAAAATGGGAGGACTAAAAAAATTAGTACCATTTACATATTCTATGATGGTAATTGGTTCACTTGCATTGATTGGGTTTCCTTTTTTAACTGGGTTTTATTCAAAAGATGTAATTCTTGAAGTTGCGTATGGCAAATATACGTTAGAAGGTCATTTTAGTTATATTTTAGGAACCATAGGTGCTTTTCTTACAGCGTTCTATTCTACTCGATTAGTTTATTTAACTTTTTTGTGTCGCCCAAATGGTTACAAACCTGTAATTTCTAAAGCTTACGATTCTTCTTATCAAATTTGTATTTCTTTATTTCTTTTAGTAGTTCCTAGTGTGTTAATAGGGTTTTATGCTAAAGACATGATTATCGGTTTTGGAAGTGATTTTTGAGGTAATGCTATCTTTACTACTACTGAAAACATGAATAGAATAGATTCAGAATTTATTACTCATATTTATAAAATATTACCCGTAATATTAAGCTTATCAGGTGCAACTTTATCGTTTTTACTTTATTCATTTGGTAGTAAACTATTAGTACAACTAAAACTTTCAGTGTTAGGCAAGAAAATCTACCATTTTTTTAATAAAAAATGATTTTTTGACAAGGTATATAATGAGTATATTGGTCAATTCTTTTTTACTATTAGTTATACAATTACTTACAAAATTATTGATAGAGGGATCGTTGAAATTTTTGGTCCAATGGGGTTATCTTCTATTATAACAAAAAAAGCTACTTACATTGCTAAAATGCAAACAGGATATCTGTACCATTACACGTTTTTGATTTTAACTGGTCTTACTTTAATTTTAGGTTTGCGGCAGTTTTGAACTTTTGCAGGTAGTTTTACCGATTTTAAAATTTTTATTTTATTTTTTATATTAAGTTTTTTTTTATCAAACAAAAAAACTTAAAAACTAACTTTATTAACTATGTACAATAGCAGAAGAAAACAATTTAAAA